ACGCAACGATGATTATTTTCAACTAACCACAAAGACATTGGAACCTTATATTTCATCTTCGGCACTTGAGCCGGCATAGTCGGCACATCCCTAAGCCTCATCATTCGAGCCGAACTAGGACAACCAGGAAGTCTAATTGGAGATGACCAGATCTACAACGTAATCGTAACCGCTCACGCCTTTGTAATAATCTTCTTTATAGTTATACCAATTATAATTGGAGGTTTTGGAAACTGACTAGTCCCCCTTATACTAGGAGCCCCCGACATGGCCTTTCCCCGCATAAATAACATAAGATTCTGACTTCTACCCTTCTCTCTCACCCTCCTTCTAACAAGAGGCATAGTAGAGAGGGGAGTGGGAACAGGATGAACTGTTTATCCCCCATTGGCAGCCTCCATCGCCCACGCAGGTGCCTCCGTCGATCTTGGTATTTTCTCTCTCCACTTAGCAGGAGTTTCATCAATCCTAGGAGCAGTAAACTTTATAACTACCGCAATCAATATACGATCGAGGGGCATAACTTTAGACCGCATACCTCTCTTTGTCTGGTCAGTATTTATTACAGCCGCCCTCCTCCTCCTCTCCCTCCCCGTCTTAGCAGGGGCTATCACCATACTACTCACAGATCGAAACCTCAACACCACCTTTTTTGATCCTGCTGGGGGAGGGGACCCCATCCTCTATCAACACTTATTTTGATTTTTTGGACACCCAGAAGTCTATATTTTAATTCTCCCCGCCTTCGGAATAATCTCCCACATTGTAACTCAAGAATCCGGAAAAAAAGAAGCATTCGGAACCCTTGGGATGATTTACGCAATAACCACTATCGGTATTTTAGGCTTTCTAGTTTGAGCCCATCACATATTCACAGTCGGAATAGACGTTGATACACGAGCCTACTTTACCTCCGCTACTATAATTATTGCCATCCCCACAGGAATTAAAGTCTTTAGATGATTAAGAACTCTTCAAGGAACCCAATTTATCTACACCCCCTCACTATTATGAGCCCTGGGATTTATCTTCCTATTTACAGTGGGAGGGTTAACCGGAGTTATTCTAGCTAACTCCTCAATTGACATTATTCTTCACGACACCTATTACGTGGTCGCCCATTTCCACTATGTCCTCTCTATGGGGGCCGTATTCGGCATTTTCGCTGGAATTGTTCACTGATTCCCCCTCTTCACCGGTTTTTCCCTAAACCACAACTGACTCGGCCCCCACTTCCTCACAATATTTCTAGGAGTAAATATAACCTTCTTTCCTCAGCACTTCTTAGGACTAAACGGCATGCCCCGACGATATTCCGACTACCCAGATGCATTCACCTCCTGAAACATCTTATCCTCCCTCGGGTCCCTCATATCATTAATCGCAGTTTTATGATTCATAATTATTATATGAGAGGCCTTCCTCATAAAACGGACAACAACATTTTCTCCCTTTCTCAGAACCTCCATCGAATGGCAGCACCCCCACCCCCCCCACGATCACAGATATGCTGAAATCCCCCTAATCACCAATTACCTAAAATGACAGATGGATTGTGTAGGACTTAAGATCCTCCCAGGAAGCCGTAGCTTCTTTTAGAAATGATAACATGAGGCCGTTTTAGACTTCAAGATAGAGCTTCCCCCCTAATAGAACAGCTAACCTACTTCCACGATCATACAATATTCATCCTCATTCTAATCACCTCTCTAGTAGCCTACATTATAGCCAACTCGTCTTCTAACTCTCTCACCAACCGATTCCTCCTAGAGAATCAAATCATCGAAATCATTTGAACTATTCTTCCTGCCATTATCCTAATCTTTATTGCCATGCCCTCTCTCCGCCTACTTTACCTCCTCGACGAAACCAACAACTCAAGGGTGACCATTAAAACAATCGGTCATCAATGATACTGATCCTATGAATACTCTGACTTCCTAAAAATTGAATTTGACTCTTACATAATCCCCACCGATATCCTAGATATCTTTGAATTCCGACTTCTAGACGTAGACAACCGTACAGTACTTCCCATAAACACCCAAATCCGAATTGTTATCAGAGCAGCCGACGTCATTCACTCTTGAACAATTCCAGCTCTAGGAATTAAAGCAGATGCCGTCCCAGGACGACTGAATCAAATTAGATTCCTAATTAACCGCCCAGGACTTTTCTATGGTCAATGTTCAGAAATCTGTGGAGCAAATCATAGATTTATACCCATCGTAATTGAAAGAGTCACAGTTAACTCCTTCCTAGATTGAGTCTCATCCAACTCAGATCTATAATATAATCATCAGAAAACTTTTAAGTTTGAGTCTTTTAAACTCAAAAAGTAATTTTCATTACCACTGATGAATAAAAATTAGTTAACCTATAATATAAGCTTGTCAAGCTTAAGTAATCCCAGCCGATATTTTTAAATCCCCCAAATAAGCCCCCTATTATGACTAAACTTATTTTTATTTTTCATATTGAGACTCTTACTTTTTTCAACCTCTAACTACTTCACAAACCAAAAAAAAAAAAAAACACCCCCAACCCGCCCAGAGCCCCTCCCCAAATCTTGAAAATGATAACTAGACTTTTCTCACTTTTTGACCCCTCCTCAAGAATTCTCTCCCTACCTCTAAACTGAATTTCAACTCTCCTAGGTTTGATATTCCTACCCTATTTATTCTGAGCATCACCCTCACGGGTGTTGTTCCTTTGATTCAAAACCTTTCTAATCTTACAAAAAGAGTTCAAAACAATCCTAGGTCCCACTAACTTAGGAGTCTCCTTTATTTTTGTCTCTCTATTTAGACTTATTCTCTTCAACAATTTCTTAGGACTCCTGCCGTATATCTTTACCAGCTCAAGACACTTAACTATAACTATAACACTTGCTCTACCTCTCTGAGCCTCCCTCATTCTCTACGGCTGAATCAACCACACCCAACACATATTTGAACATTTAGTACCCCAGGGCACCCCCGGGATACTCATACCATTTATAGTACTTATTGAAACAACCAGAAATATCATTCGCCCGAGCACCTTAACTATTCGGTTAGCAGCCAACATAATTGCCGGACACCTCTTACTCTCCCTATTAAGAAGCATGGGACCTCAATTACCTAGCGGCATCATCCCAATCCTGATATTTTCTCAAATCCTGCTTCTTATACTCGAATCTGCAGTTGCAGTCATCCAATCCTATGTATTCGCTATCCTAATAACCCTGTACGCCAGAGAAGTAAACTAATTTCCTCACACAACCACCACTCTTTTCACCTTGTAGACATAAGTCCCTGACCCCTAACGGGGTCAATTGCAGCAATACTCCTCACTTCCGGGCTCATCAAATGATTTCATCAATTTAATCCAAATCTCCTCCTCTTTAGACTTATTCCCGTTATCCTAACAATAATTCAATGATGACGTGATATCACTCGAGAGAGCACATACCAAGGCCTTCACACCATACCAGTTATTAAAGGTCTACGATGAGGGATAATCCTGTTTATTACTTCTGAAATCCTATTCTTCTTCTCCTTCTTTTGAGCGTTTTTCCACAGAAGCCTATCCCCTGCCGCAGAAGTAGGAATATTCTGGCCCCCCACAGGAATCCAACCTTTTAACCCCTTCCAAATCCCGCTCCTTAACACTACTATTCTACTATCCTCAGGGGCTACAGTTACATGGGCCCACCACGCTATCTTAAATTCTAATTTTTCCGAAGCAACTCAGAGCCTTGGAATCACCGTTGTCCTGGGGTTTTACTTCACTCTCCTCCAAGCTTACGAATATCTAGAATCCTCCTTCTCAATCGCAGACTCGATTTACGGAACAACATTTTTCGTTGCTACGGGATTTCATGGACTTCACGTCATTATTGGATCCTCTTTCCTCCTCACTTGCCTCTACCGCCTCCTAAACTGCCATTTCTCCGACAACCACCACTTCGGATTCGAAGCGGCCGCCTGGTACTGACACTTTGTTGACGTAGTGTGGCTCTTCCTCTACATTTTCATCTACTGGTGGGGGAGATAAATTTTTTAGTATATTTGTACACTTAGCTTCCAACTAAAAAGACTAATTATTTAGAAAAATTAATTTTTACCCTCCTCTTTTCCACCACCCTAACATTTTTAGTATTGTCGGCTATTATACTCTTTTCCTCACTTCTCTCTAAAAAAACTATTCTAGACCGAGAAAAAATATCACCCTTTGAATGCGGGTTTGACCCTAAAACCTCCGCCCGACTCCCGTTTTCTCTGCGGTTTTTCATAATTGCTGTAATCTTTTTAATCTTTGACGTAGAAATCACCCTTCTCCTCCCCCTCGCCTACACCCCCCCTCTCTCAAATGTTCCAACTTGAAGACTACTAAGACTCTCTTTTCTACTAGTTCTCCTCCTGGGTCTTTACTACGAATGATTAAAAGGAGCCCTTGAATGGACTCAATGGAACTATAGTCTAACAATGATATATGATTTGCATTCATAAGGTGTCTTCAAACTAGTTTCATTTTAGAAAGCGAAGTATTTGCATTTAGTTTCGGCCTAACTCTTGGTATTACCTCTAATTTTGGTTGAAGCCAAACAGAGGCTTATCACTGTTAATGATAGAATTGAATTACCCTTCCCTCCAAAGAGATTTATGTCAAAGTGAAAGCTTCTAACTTTATACTTCAGCGGTTCAATTCCGTTTACCTCTCATTTTTTATAGTGTAACCCCAACACATTACATTTTCAATGTAAAACTGAAGAATTCTTCTTCTATCTATAGGTAACATCTACCACCACTGCAACTTCAACGCAATATTACTTATTAAAATATATAAATATTAAATAAAAATAAAGAAAACTACAGCTAATCAAAAAAAAAATCTCTTTAAATAAATTATCAACATATTATTTTGGCTAGCCTGTAAAAATACTATCGTCCCCAAACTTCATTCAATTACACCCTGAGGGCCAAAGTACTCGAATCACCCCCTATCCCCCCCCGTAAATAAATAATTAGCCCCTCCCGCCCCTCAAGACCTTAAATTTAAAGTAGACAAAAAAGGTAAAAACCACATAGACCCCCTTACTACTGTAAAAAAATAAAACTTTAATAATTTAAAACTAAACCCCACTCCTACTATATTTGTAATATAGCCTACCCCCCCTCCCACAAATCTAAGTACAAAGACCAAAAATTTTCACCCCGACCTCATACAAATTATATAAGGGTCAGGAAACAAAAATCAAGACATAAAAGAACCCCCCACTACAGCCGCAACACTTAATACTTCTACCGATCCCACTATCATACTATGATCCTCACTAACTCCCCCCACACTCCCCAAACCAGGCACCCCACTCAACCTATAATAAACCAAACGAAATGTATAACATACTGTTAAACCAGTCGCCAGCACATATAACACCACCCCAACCAAATTAATCTCCCTCATAAATGCCACCTCCAAAATTAAATCCTTAGAATAAAACCCAGCCAAAAAGGGCATACCGCACAAAGCCAAACCAGCTAAATTTATACACACAATCGTAATTGGCAAACCAACAACAAGACCCCCCATCCCCCGAATATCCTGAAACTCCCCCACCCCATGAATAATAACCCCAGCGCACATAAATAACAGTGCCTTAAATAGAGCATGCGCAAGAAGATGAAAAAAAGCTAAATCCGAAAACCCCAAAGATAAAATCCTCATTATCACCCCCAACTGCCTCAAAGTAGAAAGCGCAATAATTTTCTTTAAGTCAAATTCAAAATTAGCCCCCAGCCCCGCTATAAATATAGTTAAACAAGAAACAATCAACAAAAACGACTGAACCGAAGCCCCACCCAAAACCCCCCCGAACCGAATTAACAAATAAACCCCAGCAGTCACTAACGTAGAAGAATGAACTAGAGCTGAAACTGGAGTAGGAGCAGCCATAGCTGCTGGAAGCCATGCCGAAAAAGGAATCTGAGCCCTCTTAGTTATGGCGGCCATGCAAACTAAAACATTTAAAAAAAAAAATTGATGCCCCCCTAAATCACTATAAAAAATAAGATTTCACCCCCCCAGTATAGATGCCAACGAAATACTTAACAAAATCCCCACATCCCCCACTCGATTAGATAGAACAGTCAATATCCCAGCATTAGCCGACTTCTCGTTCTGATAATAAATTACCAATACATAAGAAATCAAACCTAACCCATCCCACCCCAAAAGAATACTAATTAAATTCGGCCTAAGAATCAGTATTCCCATAGAAAAAACAAATGCAAATACTAAATATATAAAACGATCGTAATTTATATCCCCCCTTATATAATCCCCCCTATAATACATAACTATAGAAGAAATAAAAAGAACAAACCCTAAAAAAAGACACCTAACTCTATCAAAAACTATAGTTATAACAACAGATGACGAATTTAAAGAAACTATCTCCCATTCAATTACACAACTAGATTCCAAACCCAATCTAATTAACCCCCCCCCCATACAAACTAAAGAGCCAATCAATAAAAAAATCAAACAAACCAAATGTCTTGAAAATCCTCACAACATAATCTAAAATAAAAATTTATATCTTCGGCCCCACAAACCAACGTCTTTTTTTAAACTATTTAAATCACGAAATTCGTAAACATGCAAAAAATAACCCATCTACAACCTAATGAACATCCTCTATTTCAGTTTCCCCCTAATCTTCAGGATCTCCCTCCTCTTTACCCGTATAACACATCCCCTCTCCATGGGAGTGGCCCTCTTAACTCAGACCCTATTAGTATGTATTTCAACCGGAGCGTCCAACTCTTGCTTTTGGTTTTCCTATATCCTATTCCTAATCTTCATGGGCGCTATACTAATCCTTTTCATCTATGTGGCGTCGCTCGCATCAAATGAATCATTTAAAATCCACCCCATCTCTGGAGGGCTACTCGTTGCCTCCCTAAGTGTATCTTTAATCTTACTAGTTACAGACCCCCTCTCCCTAGCCCCCAACTTTTCCTCACTTTCAAGTAACACATTCTTTACAGAAAAAAACATCTCCTCTCTAACTTCAACCAATATAATCTACTCACCCCACACATCACCTCTCACCCTATTCCTCATTGTCTACCTTCTATTTTCATTTCTAGCAGTAATAAAAATCATCAATTTTACTCAAGCCCCCCTCCGCCCAAACAAGACTCCATAATTAATTAAACTTACACCCCCTCACAAAACACACCCCAATCAAAAGATAAGCTAAAAAAGCTAGCGGACCCATACTCCGCTAATGAGAGTCACCCTCTCTCTTTTTAGTCCCAATAGTTTAAATAATAAATAATGGTCTTGTAAACCAAAGATAAACACTTGTTTTTGGGCCCGCCCATCAATAGACAATTTATATAAAACATTAATTTCTGAAATTAACGTCAAAGGTGCCCTCCCCTCTACCGACCAAACCCACTTACAATATGAAAATATTTCAACTATCCAATCCTTTCGTACTAAAACAATTTTACTTTACTTAAAAGATAGAAACCAACCTGGCTCACACCGGTTTGAACTCAAATCATGTAAAAATTTAAAGGTCGAACAGACCTTCCTCTTATAGCTTCTACTCTATAAGGAACTTCTTAATTCAACATCGAGGTCGCAAACTTTTCTGTCGATAAGAACTCTCAAAAAAAATTACGCTGTTATCCCTAAAGTAATTTACTCTTCAATCTCCACCAAGGATCACAAATCTTCAAACATCACTGAAACCTAAGAAAAGAACAGTTAACTCCTTTTTATTTCTGTCGCCCCAACAAAACAACTCATTTTCTAATGGTAAACTCAATTTATCCTCAACACCCCCCCAATTAAACCTCAGTTGTTAAACTTTATAGGGTCTTATCGTCCCCTTAAAATATTTAAGCCCTCTCACCTAAAAGTTAAATTCTACCCCTTCAATAAAGACAGTTAACTTTTCGTCCAACCGTTCATTCGAGCCTTCAATTAAAAGACTAGTGATTATGCTACCTTTGCACGGTCAAAATACCGCGGCCTTTCAGTTATTCCCAACGGGCAGGTCAGACTCTATAAATCTATCATACAGACATGTTTTTGATAAACAGGCGAAAGCAAATTTTGCCGAATTCCTCTATTTAAACCGCTAAAATTAACTATATACTTCTACATAATTTATAACTACGCCCACTTTATAAAATTCATTTACTAATATATCAATTTTAAACATTCATAAACCAACTCAAAAATAATCTCCTGTACCTGCACTAGACAAACAAAAAACAAATAACCATTAATCTTAGTTATAACACTCTCTAAACAAAGCTACTTCTAAGCCTAGTCTAACCCCCGCATTCTCCCCGTCTCCCCCTAATCTCTTCTTAACTGAAACAAAAAGCTTCACCCTCCCGTTCCTACTTTTTATATCACCTCTTATATAAACATCAAATTAAATTTATTTCCAAAAGAACCAGATATCAAAAAGCTCGACTAACATATCACTACTAAATTATAATCGCAAATTTTTCTGCCACAAAAACTCTGGCAACCTAATCTAACTCTCCTTTTTTCGGGACCCTAACTATAAATAACTGAAATAAAATAACCCTAATACACAAGGTACAAATACTCATCTTTACTTTACTCTTACTCACTCCGCATATCTATTTCACCCCCCTCTCACGATACTTTTCTCTATAACTCTTAACAAACTCTTTCTATCTCTTAGACTCTACTAAAACTTTAAAATACTTTTACTAATAAACTTTATAAAATAACACATCCCCATTAAAACAAATCGACTTGTATCAATTATCTTTTTCAATGTAAATGAAATGCTAAATTTCCGCTTTATTTTACTAATACACCCCGCTTAACCCTAACAACCCCCCCCCCACTCTCCCTCTTTTTACCATAAAACTAAGAACTATATTAGATACGGCAACGTCCCCACGACAACCACCCACAAACCCAACAAATAATATCTTCTTAGAATAAAAAAAAAGTATTATCCATACCAAAATAAAAAAGCTAATTTCAACTTTACCAAAAATTCCACCAGCAAAAGATCTACCTCCGCCCCTCTCTCTAATCTCCCTGATTACTATTTTCCGCCACACTAGACCCCAACTTACAAATTATTTATTTTACTATATATACATTTCTAAAAATGTATTACCGGACTCCTTTGCGCTTCATATACAAATTAATTCTATCAACTTTTCACACTATATAAGGAAACTCTGTATATACATTGTTCAACGTTTTATAAAGGAGCTTCATATTATATTTCTCAGATTATAGTAATCTTGTGATTTATATACTATGAATAAGACAAACGATCCCAAAAAGTAGTAAAATTTCTGAATCCTCATCCAAATCCCCGCGGAGGATTTCGGATTCATGAGATTTTCCTACTATATAAAATTGAAATTTTATATTTAATTCTCCTTTACATTAGCTGTATAATTAAATTATAAAATTTTATAATTTTTTAAACAACTAAATGTGTATATGATATATTTCTAGCCCCCCCCCCCAACTTATGTATTTTAATTAACTCTCCCCCCATTATTTTACTAGATTTCAATTATGTTTATTTTAATAAGAACAAATTCCACACCCCCCCCCCTTTACATATACTAGATTTAAACTAGTCCTAAAAAGATCAAAACTTAACGTGCTCAAAACACTTACATATATATAAATTCAAGGAGCTATTAAAAACAAATAATAGAAATTTTATTATCTACACGCATATTCCGCTCTCATGCCCCTCTCCCCGTATAGAGCCCTCTTTCTCATCTTCACCCTCACCGGAGCTATCCTAGCGATCTCCTCCTCCTCATGAGTTTCAGCCTGAATCGGGCTTGAACTCAACTTAATAGCCTTTATTCCCCTGATCTCCTCCAAAACAAACATATTTTCCTCCGAAGCCGCATTAAAATACTTCTTAGTCCAAGCCCTAGGATCCGCAACTATTATCTTCTCAGCTACCATATTATTTATAGCTCCCAACTCCTTTATACCTCTCGTATCTCTAGCTTTAATTTTAAAAACGGGGAGGGGGGGCCTCCATTTCTGGTTCCCCCAAATTATAGAAGGTTTAAATTGATTTCACGCCAGGCTATTAATAACTGTCCAAAAACTAGCTCCCATATTCCTCCTCTCCTATATAACCTCAAATATATTATGCTCATTTTTAATCTCCTCTAGAGCCCTTTGCTCCTCTATCGTAGGGGCCATCGGAGGACTAAACCAAACATCTCTTCGTAAAATCCTCTCATTTTCCTCCATCAATCACATATCCTGAATATTTTTCTCCATACTAATCAATGAGACCTCTTGAATTATTTACTTTTCTTTGTACACACTTATCACCCTATCTATTACAATTTTATTTTTCTCTCTCCAAGCTTATCACTTCTCCGACCTCATCAATTACTCAAAATCCCCCCTCTCTAAAACCATTTCCATTATATCCCTATTCTCCTTAGGAGGTCTACCCCCATTCTCAGGATTCCTTCCTAAATGAATTATCCTACAAGAACTAATTTTTAACTCATTTTATATCACCCTCACACTATTACTTAGATGCTCCCTTCTAACTCTCTATTTTTATACCCGTCTCTCGATCTCTACCCTCTCTTTATCAACCCCCCAAAATATATGAAACTCACCCAACAATAATAAACTTTCCCCCCTTATTTCAATTTCCGCATCCTGAAACCTATTTGGGCTCCCGCTAACATCTCTATTGTTTATTTTCTAAGATTTTAAGTTTATTAAACTAACATCCTTCAAAGCTGTAAAAAAAAGTAAAAATCTTTTAAATCTTACTTTACTGATAAAAAAGTAACACTTGTCTTCAGATTTACAACCTAATGCCTATCAATCTCAGCCATTTTATCCTAATAAAAAACAGACACAACTATTCTACCCCGGATAATAACAACATTCAAAGGAATGATATGTATTAACAACACAAAATACTCACCCACCTTCCCCGAACAGCAAGAATATAACGAACTAACAAACACACCGTGTTGACTTAAAGAATATATATATAAAGTATAAGCCGCTCTAAAAAAAGACAACCCGGCAACACTTAAAACACCCACCTTTCTCCACCTTACAATTCTAGTAATCAAGCTAATCTCACCCAATAAATTAATAGTTGGAGGAGCCGCCATATTTCCCGCGCATAGTAAAAATCACATCAACCCCAAATTAGGTATGAAACCTAATAAACCCTTCCCAACCATTAATCTTCGACTCCCCAAACGCTCGTACACAATATTAGCCAAACAAAATAATCCAGAAGAACATAAACCATGCCCAACCATAACTACTACAGCACCCCTCAACCCCCAATTACCCCTTAAAACTAACCCACCTAAAACCATCCCCATATGAGCAACAGAAGAATACGCCACCAAAGACTTAACATCAACCTGACGCAAACACATTAACCTAACAACAACCCCCCCCAACACCCCTATCCTCACTCAAAGTCAACCAAATACCTTATTAACTCTCGAAAATAACGACACCACACGAATAAATCCGTACCCCCCCAACTTCAACAAAACTCCCGCAAGAACCATAGACCCCGCCACAGGGGCTTCTACGTGCGCCTTTGGTAATCAAAGATGAAATAGGTATAAAGGCAACTTTACTATAAAAGCAATCATAGTACAGAAATACCATAACATGTTTACTCCCCTTAAATCACCCACCCCCAACATCAACCCCATCTTCAACGTACCACCCATTTTATACAAACTTAACAAAGAAACTAGTAAAGGCAAAGAGGCAAATAAGGTATAAAACAACATATAAACCCCCGCCTGGATCCGCTCAGGCTGATAGCCCCAGCCCAAAATCAAAATAAACATGGGCACCAAAGATCTTTCAAATCTTACATAAAATATAAAAAAATCCGTCGAACAAAAAGTCAACACTAAAATAAATAGAAGAAACAAATTTACTAACAAAAACCTCTTATAGTGAACACTCAACTTCTTTACTCTGTAACTAGCATAGATCATCATCATGGTCACTCAAACCCTCAATCCAACTAAAAGAAATCTTAAACTATCTAAACCTATCCCGTACCCCCCCCCGAAAAAAAAAAAATCATGGTTTAAATTTAACAAAACCAAAAAACATAAAATAAATATACCAACCTGGATTAAATCCCATCCCCTTACAAAAATTATTAATAAAAAATTAAATATTAAAACCCCTAGCATTCCAAACTCCCAAACCTACTAAAATAATCATTTCCATGAGAAAAAACAACCGAAACCAATAAAGACAATCCTAAGGCCCCCTCACAAGCTACCACAACTAAAAAAAATATTACAAAATAACTCTCCAACCCCACCCCCACAAACCCCATCCTTATAATACCAAAAATACTCAGTATAATAAATTCTAACCCTAATAAAACATTTAATAAATGTTTATGACCCAGGATAAAAGCTTTTAAACCCCTCACACCTATGACCAAAAAACTAAGTTACACTCACTCATACCCCCCCCCCTTGGTATGACCGTACTTTCTCACTCATATACACACAATATCCACACTTTTATAAAATCTTGGCACTCTTATTATATAAATCAATTACATCCTCCAGTTTATCTAAAAATCACCCCCTAATGAAACTAACCAACCGAGCCCTTATTAGCACGCCCCTCCCCAGAAATATCTCTTCATTTTGAAACTTCGGATCCCTCCTAGGAATCTGCTTAATTATCCAAATTGCCACAGGCTTATTCCTCTCACTCCACTTCTCCCCCCACATCGACTTAGCCTTCTCCAGAATATCTCACATTTGCCGTGATGTAAATTACGGTTGACTCTTCCGCACACTCCACACTAACGGAGCCTCTTTCTTCTTCATCTGCATCTACCTGCACATTGGTCGAGGAATCTATTTTAGATCCTACACTCTCTTTCATGCCTGAACAGTCGGAGTAATTATTCTCCTTATAACCATAGCTACTGCTTTTTTAGGTTATGTTCTCCCCTGAGGACAAATATCCTTCTGAGGCGCCACTGTCATCACAAACCTATTTTCAGCTATCCCGTATATAGGGCCAAAATTCGTTCAATGAATTTGAGGTGGCTTTGCCGTCGACAACGCAACCCTCACACGATTCTTTACCTTCCATTTTCTACTCCCATTTTTAATCTCTGCTAGCTCACTAATCCATATTCTACTTATCCACCAACTAGGGGCAAACAACCCCCTAGGTATCCAGGCCCCCTTTGACAAAATCCCATTCCATCCATACTTCTCATTCAAAGATATTGTAGGATTTCTAATCGGCCTCATATTCCTCACCCTATTCACCCTGCTATGACCCTATCTCCTGAGAGACCCCGATAATTTCATCCCCGCCAACCCTCTAGTCACCCCACTCCACATCCAACCAGAATGATACTTCCTCCTCTCCTACGCAATCCTACGATCTATCCCTAATAAACTAGGAGGAGTTATTGCTCTAACCGCCTCCATTACTATCCTAATGATCCTCCCCCTTACCTTTGCAGCAAAATTCCAAGGATTACCTTTCTACCCTATCAATCAAACCCTATTCTGAAGATTAATCGCAATTATTTTCCTTCTAACTTGAATTGGAGCTCAACCAGTTGAAATACCATACGTTATCACAAGACAAACCCTAACAACTCTCTACTTCACCTATTTCATTACAGCTCCCCTTACCCTTATAAGATGAGATAAACTCTTAAACTGATTACTTAGTTTAAACAAAACGAATGCCTTGAAAGCATTAAATAGATTCAACCTCTCTAGTAATCTGGGACCCCCAATACATTCTTAACCCCCCAAAACAACCTTTACTCCAATAAAAAAAATTAAATAATTTAATGCAAGAGGCAAAAATCTCTTTCACGCTATATATATCAATTTATCATAACGCAACCGAGGAAGAGTCCCTCGCACTCAGATAAAAGCAAACCTCACCAACACCAATTTCACACAAAACCCCAGACCCACTAAAGGACCCCCCAAAAACAACACCACAGAAATCCCACTTATAAACAAAATCCTAGAATATTCAGCCATAAAAATCAGCACAAACCCGCCCGCCCTGTATTCAGTATTAAACCCAGAAACTAACTCTGACTCCCCTTCAGCAAAATCAAAAGGAGTACGATTCATTTCAGCCAAACAAGAACCAAATCAAACTAATGATAGAGGTAAGGTAAACCAAAAAAACCACGTATATTCCTGGAACTCATAAAACCTTATAAAATCAAATCCCCCAACTAAAACAACATAAGACAATAAAATCAAAGCTAACCTCACCTCGTACGAGATAGTTTGAGCCACCCCCCGTAACCCCCCCAGCAAAGAATACTTACAATTAGAAGCCCATCCAGCACCTATTATAGGGTACACCCCCAACCTTAAACAACAAAAAAAAAACAATACCCCCATCTCCAATCTAAACAAACCCCACCCCACTGGGGCCACTCCCCACAAAATTAAAGAAATAAACAATATAAAAACAGGAAATAAGTAATAAGGAAGAAAGTTAGACACCCTAGGAAAAGCCTGCTCCTTAACAAAAAGCTTAACAGCATCAGAAAAAGGCTGAGCTACCCCCAAAATACCCAACTTATTGGGTCCCTTCCGAATTTGAATATAACCTAAAACCTTTCGTTCTAACAAAGTAACAAAAGCCACCCCTACCAAAACACAAACAACCAATATAAAATAACTTACAACTGCAACGATCACTACCACACACGCTTTTACTTACGGAATCTACCCCATCTATTTAAGATCTAAACTTAATGCACTATACTTGCTCAAGTAAACCCCCCCTAATTCCAAGTACACTTTCCAGTACACTTACTATGTTACGACTTATTTCACCTTAAATGAAAGTGACGGGCAATATGTACTTAATTTAGTTCTAATATCAATAAACCTTATTAACTTTTTTAATTACAATTAAATCCTCCTTCACTGACACCATATTCTTCCTGCAGCAATCCGTTATAAATAAATATTATTGTAACCCATTCTCTCTAATTTATAAGCTGCACCTTGACCTAATATACTTAAACTTTCTAATTCCAATAACTAATTCTACAAAAGTTATCTAATAATAGCGGTATACAAACCAATATAACAAAAATTAGCAAGATATTGCGTGTAGTGTCATTTACGAAACAGGTTCCTCTAACCAGACTAAAATACCGCCAAACTCTCTAAATTTCAAGAATATATCTATTAATAATCAAGCCCCTACTCACTTACTTCAAGCATAATAGGGTATCTAATCCTAGTTTGTGCCCCAGTTTTGCAAGCTTCCTCAAATCTTACCTTCTACTTCAATTTATTCCAAAACAAATGTATTTCACCTCTAATTTTCATAAATTAAAATCCTAATTCCAAAACAAAAATAACTTTAACTAAAACTTTTCATTTAACCCCCAAGTCTAACCGCGACTGCTGGCACAAAGTTTAGTCAGATTTATCATAATTTACCAAATCGGGTTTCCCCCCATTAATTAATACCTTGTACTGCGTGACACAACTTAACAACCGCCCCCCTTTTCATAAAAATTTCAAATTCTTTCCTCTCGTCTACACACACCAAATACTCACATATACACCTATAACTATAAAACAAAATCTCCTAGCAAGAATCAAACTCCACTTAACCACTACACCTGATTTCTCGTCACCCCCCGCGAGGGTAGGGGGGTGGGGGGAGTGGGGTCCCTCAACCCCCCTCAATATACACCCCCTATACAATATTATTAACATTATACACCTATTTTTAACTCCAAAACAACACTACAGCCAATAACCCCCAACCTAAATATAATGCCTGAACAAAGGGTAGTTTCGATAGAACTAATAACGTGTATTTACTTCACTTATATTATAAAGCTTCAGCACTTTGTGCATCTTCAAATTTGCAATCTGACATCTTTTATCTTCCACTATAAAGCC